ATATTTGGAGTTTGATCTCTGATGACACTTTTTTAGTTAGGGATAGTAATGGTGACAGTTTTTCTGTATGTTTTGATATTGAAAATCAGATTTTTGAGATTGACAATGATAGTTCTTTTCTGAGTGAACTAGAAAGTTTTTTTTCTAGTTATTTAAATAATGGGTCTAAGAGAAACAATCACAACTATTATCATTACATATATGATACTCAATCTAGTTGGAATAATCACATTAATAGTTGCATTGATAATTATCTTCGTTTTGAAGTCAGTATTAATAGTTCCATTTCGGGTGGTACCGACAATTACAGTGACAGTTACATTTATAGTTTCATTTGTACTGAAAATAGAACTGGTAGTGAAAGTGGGAGTTCTGGTATAAGAACTAGTAAAAATGGCAGTGATTTCAATATAAGAAGAAGATCTAATGATTTCGGTAGAAAAAAAAAATACAGACATTTATGGATTCAATGCGAAAATTGTTATGGATTAAATTATAAAAAATATTTTAGGTCAAAAATGAATATTTGTGAACAGTGTGGATATCATTTGAAAATGAGCAGTTCAGATAGAATCGAACTTTCGATTGATCCGGGGACTTGGGATCCTATGGGTGAAGATATGGTCTCTATGGACCCCATTGAATTTCATTCGGAGGGGAAACCCTATAGAGATCGTATCGATTCTTATCAAAGAAAGACAGGTTTAACTGAAGCTGTTCAAACAGGCATAGGTCAACTAAATGGTATTCCCATAGCAATTGGAGTTATGGATTTTAAGTTCATGGGAGGTAGTATGGGATCCGTAGTAGGCGAGAAAATCACCCGTTTGATCGAGTATGCTACTAATCGATCTCTACCTGTCATTATTGTGTGTGCTTCTGGAGGAGCGCGCATGCAAGAAGGAAGTTTGAGTTTGATGCAAATGGCTAAAATATCTTCCGCTTCATATAATTATCAATCAAATAAAAAATTATTCTATGTATCAATCCTTACATCTCCTACAACCGGTGGAGTAACAGCCAGTTTTGGTATGTTGGGAGATGTCATTGTTGCTGAACCTAATGCCTACATTGCATTTGCGGGCAAAAGAGTAATTGAACAAACATTGAATAAGACAGTACCCGATGGTTCACAAGTGGCTGAGTATTTATTCCATAAAGGCTTATTTGACCCAATTGTACCACGTAATCCTTTAAAAGGTGTTCTGAGTGAGTTATTTCAGCTCCACGGTTTCTTTCCCTTGAATCAAAATTCAAAAAATTAATAAAGTATAGTACTAAATTCAGTTATTTGTAGCGAACAAGTATTTAGTTCATCGTAATCAAAAAAAACGAAAAAGAATGGTGTTTTCTTTGATGACATAAGTTCTACTTGTAATAAGAGTTAGAAGTTTCGGGTAATTACTTTTTCGTTTTTCCTCCAGATCTATTTTTTTATCCTACCTCTATTCATGATTAGTAATCACGAACCTTCTATCAACAGGATAAAAAAGTGAATTTCTCCCTCCGAGGAATTAGAATTAGGGAAAATAAAAAAAAAATTATCTGGCCTTCTTACGTATTAATATAGACAATAAAAAAAATATCGAAATCAAAATAAAAAGAAATAAATATAAAATAGAGAATAGAAGTTATTTCTATATCTATCGATAACCCCCATTTTTTACTATGAATCCCCGTTTGTTGGATGGATCGAATTAGTTAGAGTCGCAAACTCCTAATAAAATCTTTTATTTTCATAATAAACTCCTTATTAGATTAGAAAGATAGAAAGAAATAAGGATGGGAAAAGAATAATAAAATTTATTAATAAAGCGAATTATCATACATATTCGTGTAGAAAGATGAATAGGTACACTTATTTTATTTAGTTCTACATTCCTTGCACTTATTAACTACTTCTTATTAACTACTTATTAACTACTTATAAATATAATTATTAAATAATATTTTTATATATAATAAATAATATTATAAATATAATACAGTTTATGATATATACTTAGGATAGATATACTTATCATATCATAAGATATCTTTCTCTTTCTAATAGATAGAAATATTAAATCGAGGCACCCATTCTATGACAGATCTCAACTTACCCTCTATTTTTGTGCCTTTAGTGGGCCTAGTATTTCCGGCAATTGCAATGGCTTCTTTATCTCTTCATGTCCAAAAAAATAAGATTGTCTAGATCCGATGGGACCAAATCTCATCAATTTATTTCAACACTGGATCATAATACAGATATTTATTTAGTGTAATATGGTACGATATGCGACTCTTTACGAACACAAATGAAAGAAAAGAACTATTATGCATTTATGCGGATACATGATATCCGCATAAATGCATGTATATGCAGGTATGGCTGGTTAAATTTAAAATGGATCGGCGAATATTTTATTTAAATGGAAAGTCAATGTATCTAACAAATTACTTCTAACGGTTTACATCAGAATAGTGCTAGTTAATGAAAGTGACTTCGGGATCAAGAAAGTAAAATTCATTTGGGTTATTCTCTCAATTCCAATCGAATGCAACTGGATCTAGTAGAGTATGAATTGGCGATCAGAACATATATGGATAGAACTTATAATGGGGTCTCGAAAAACAAGTAATTTTTTCTGGGCCTGTATCCTTTTTTTAGGTTCACTAGGATTCTTAGTGGTTGGAACTTCCAGTTATCTTGGTAGGAATCTGATATCCGTATTTCCATCTCAGCAAATTCTTTTTTTTCCACAAGGGATCGTGATGTCTTTCTATGGGATCGCAGGTCTATTCATTAGCTCCTATTTGTGGTGCACAATTTCATGGAATGTAGGTAGTGGTTATGACAGATTCGATAGAAAAGAAGGAATAGTGTGTATTTTTCGTTGGGGATTTCCTGGAATAAATCGTCGCATCTTCCTTCGCTTACTTATGAGAGATATACAATCAATCAGAATGGAGGTTAAAGAGGGTCTTTATCCTCGTCGTGTCCTTTATATGGAAATCAGAGGCCAAGGAGCCATTCCCTTGACTCGTACTGATGAGTATTTTACTCCACGAGAAATTGAACAAAAAGCTGCCGAATTGGCCTATTTCTTGCGCGTACCAATTGAAGTATTTTGAAATGAACTGAAGAAAAAATGGAAAAAAACTTGCTAATTTCCTTTTTAATACAACCGTCGACTCTATCTGATATTTCTCTGAAGTACGAGTTCTATAAAAAGGTATTGAACCCATGGGTCTATTTCCTATTTTTGTGTAATAATTTAGATCTCGGATCTAGAAGGAAAGGAATATAGAAATAGAATAAGGGTCCTTTTAGGATAAAAATGAAAAAAAAAAAGAAAGCCTTGGTCTCCCTCCCATATATTTCATCCATAATATTTTTGCCCTGGTGGGTCTCTCTCTCATTTAATAAATGTCTGGAACCTTGGGTTACTAATTGGTGGAATACCGGGAAATCCGAAACTTTTTTGAATGATATTCAAGAGAAAAACGTTCTAGAAAGATTCATAGAATTGGAAGAACTATTCCTCTTGGATGAAATGATAAAGGAGTACCCGGAAACGCATATACAAAAACTTCGTATAGGAATACACAAGGAAACGATACAATTGGTCAAAACACACAATGAATATCATCTCCATATCATTTTGGATTTCTCGACAAATATAATTTGTTTCGCTATTCTAAGTGGTTATTTTATTCTGGGTAATGAAGAACTTGTCGTTCTTAATTCTTGGATTCAGGAATTCCTCTATAACTTAAGTGACACAATAAAAGCTTTTTTGATTCTTTTAGTTACTGATTTATGGATCGGATTTCATTCGACCCATGGTTGGGAACTAATGATTGGTTCGGTCTACAACGATTTTGGATTGGTTCATAACGATCAAATTATATCTAGTCTTGTTTCCACTTTTCCAGTTATTCTAGATACAATTGTGAAATATTGGATCTTCTATTATTTAAATCGTGTATCTCCTTCACTTGTAGTTATTTACCATTCAATGAATGAATGAAGAACTCATTTGATCTCCTGATATCAATCAAATCAGAATCTTTCTTCGTATATAAAGAAAGCATTTTCAATCTTACTTAATTCTTTATACTTCTAGCTCTTCAAGGTATTCGTCCTATATTCCAGTACAATTATCCCAGTACAATGACAGACTCGTGTATAGGGAACTTATACTAGCTACCTATCTAATTTATTGTAGAAATTCCGGGATCAATGATTGGACATGCAAAATAGAAATACTTTTTCTTGGGTAAAGGAACAGATGACTCAATCGATTTCTGTATCGATCATGATATATGTAATAACTCGGGCATCTATTTCAAATGCATATCCCATTTTTGCGCAGCAGGGTTATGAAAACCCACGAGAAGCAACTGGACGAATTGTATGTGCCAATTGCCATTTAGCTAATAAGCCCGTGGATATTGAAGTTCCGCAAGCCGTGCTTCCTGATACTGTATTTGAAGCAGTTGTTCGAATCCCTTATGATATGCAACTGAAACAAGTTCTTGCTAATGGTAAAAAGGGGGCTTTGAATGTAGGGGCTGTTCTTATTTTACCCGAGGGATTCGAGTTAGCCCCCCCCGATCGTATTTCTCCCGAGGTGAGAGAAAAGATGGGAAATCTGTCTTTTCAGAGTTATCGTCCCAATAAAAGAAATATTCTTGTGATAGGTCCTGTTCCCGGTCAGAAATATAGTGAAATCGCCTTTCCCATTCTTTCCCCCGACCCTGCTACGAGGAAAGACGTTCACTTCTTAAAATATCCCATATATGTAGGTGGGAACAGAGGAAGGGGTCAGATTTATCCTGATGGGAGCAAGAGTAACAATACAGTCTATAATGCTACATCAGCAGGTATAGTAAGCAGAATAGTACGTAAAGAAAAAGGAGGATATGAAATAACCATAGTTGATGCATCGGATGGACATCAAGTGGTTGATATTGTACCTCCAGGACCAGAACTTCTTGTTTCAGAGGGTGAATCC